TTGATAGGAATTATCTTGTTAAGACCCTATTAATTGATTAAAACCTCAGATTCATACTAGAACCACGATGATTCAATAAAACCCTTTCAAACTAAGTCCCAAAATTCCCTGAGTAAGAACCGTTGGATCATCACTTATTCAATGAATAGATATAATGACTAAAAATCCAAAGAAACCTTTGTCCTTTGATCAAAATAAGCCTAAACGAAAGTTTAGTTTGAAAAAAAAAAAAAAAAAATTTCGAAGTCCGGCCACGAGGTCTAACTATTAAGTATGAATCATAGTTCTAATACTTTGTAATCTATTTCATATATATATTCCGTGCTCCAGATACTAGAATGAATATCCGACGAAGTAAAACCATCTCTATCAAGATGACAGACCCATTCTCTGTACTATCCATAGGATCAATTATACCAAGTCACACACTCATATTCCGGAAATACAGAAACAAAGAAATTCCACGGTCGAACTACCAAAATAGAATGGGATAAAAATCATAAACCTAAACGCTTCATTTTGTATTGAAAAAGCCAGTTAATGGTTCTTGTGAATCTAATTCATTGAAATTCCATCCAGTAAAATGGAAGAATTATAAATCTCCAAAATAATCGATAGGAATATCGCAAATAGAGCCATTGCGAGACCCATCAAAGGAGTAGTTCCCCACCCAGGAGCTACTTTACCATATTCTGAATTCAATGGTTTCAATAAACTCCCTGCATTAGTTCGTTTGGGGCGGCCAGATCTAGAACTACCCTCAACGGTTTGTGTAGCCATAATATTTTATATTCAGTAAGATCTGTTGACTTTGTATACCATTCCGTTGTAAATAAATGATCTTATCATAGATCCATTGTGGTCTTAAAACTATATAATGTCTTAAAACTATATAATAATGGAAACAGCAACCCTAGTTGCCATCTTTTTATCCGGTTTACTTGTAAGTTTTACTGGGTACGCCTTATATACTGCTTTTGGGCAACCCTCTCAACAACTAAGAGATCCATTCGAGGAACACGGGGACTAGTTGAAGTAATGATCCTCCCAATATTGGGAGGATCATTACTTTCAATTGAGATAATGAAAAATCATTTCACCTTTTTAGTTGGAACTTTAGGCGGTTCTCGAAAAAAGATAGCGAAAAAAATTATTCCTAGAGTTGAGACTAAAAGGAATGTATAAACCAATGCTTCCATAGATTTGATCGTGGTTTACAATTATAGCTTCCATACCTGTTTATTGGGGATCGTCTCCCGGATAAAAAAAGAACAAGAGTCAAAAGTCAAAGAAAAGGCAGTGATTCAAATCAAGATTTATCCGGTACCCTATATCAAATCACAAAATAAAAATGAAAAGTAACAAGTAACAAAGCAATATTGTATCAAACTACTTGTCTTCTTATTGTATCAAACTACTTGTCTTCTTGTAGTTGGATCTCCGAGTTTTTGGAATGCTCCAAATTCCACTTGAGCATCTAAATCTGGATCAATACCAGCAAAAACATCTCTAAACAAGGTTCTAGCGCCATGCCAAATGTGTCCGAAGAAGAAGAGCAAAGCAAACGAAGCATGCCCAAAAGTAAACCAACCCCTTGGACTGCTACGAAAAACACCATCGGATTTCAAAGTAGCACGATCTAATTCAAAAATTTCACCCAATTGAGCGCGTCTAGCATATTTTTTCACAGTAGCGGGATCACTATAACTGACTCCGTTGAGTTCGCCGCCATAGAACTCGACAGTTACACCTACTTGTTCGACACTATATTTTGATTCTGCCCTTCTAAAAGGAACATCGGCTCTAACAATTCCGTCTCCGTCTACCAAAACAACCGGAAATGTTTCAAAAAAAGTAGGCATACGACGTACAAAAAGTTCGCGCCCCTCTTTATCTCTAAAGATAGGATGTCCTAACCACCCAACAGCTATTCCATCCCCGTTGTCCATTGAGCCCGCTCTGAATAACCCCCCCTTTGCCGGATTATTGCCGATGTAATCATAAAAAGCCAGTTTTTCAGGAATTTTAGACCAAGCTTCAGATAAACTTTGATTTTCAGCTAACCCAGCACCGATTCTGCGATATATTTCTTGTTGGAAGTATCCTTGATCCCATTGATAACGAGTGGGACCAAACAATTCAATCGGGGTAGTTGCTGAACCATACCACATAGTTCCGGCAACTACAAAAGCTGCAAAAAAGACAGCAGCAATACTACTGGAAAGGACAGTTTCAATATTTCCCATACGTAATCCTTTGTATAGGCGTTGAGGTGGACGGACACTAAGATGGAATAGACCCGCCAATATGCCCAATGTCCCTGCTGCAATATGATGAGAGGCTATTCCTCCCGGAACAAAAGGATCAAAACCCTCCACACCCCACGCTGGATTTACGGATTGTACCCTTCCTGTTAGTCCATAAGGATCGGACACCCATATCCCAGGACCATACAACCCTGTTACATGAAATGCACCAAAACCAAAGCAAGCCACCCCGG